CTCGGTCGGGAATATCTGAATAGGGCGAACCGCCTCGTGGATATCTTTGCTTCGAAACAAAAACAATTAGAATTAGGCTCGGTCAACTGGAATGTCTATTATCCATATAGGGGATCTTCCAATCGGGAAGATCCATCGACCTGAGACGAAGAGAAAGGTCTATCTATTTTATTTAGTTATTCAGTTAAACCAATGATTCGTTATTGGAGCAGATAGCAAAAACCATTTCATCCGACATGCGTATTTTTGATTTTCCAATGGATTTACATCTTTCATTAATGGAAATTTTTTGATGGAGTGAGTAATAGCTCTGGTTGTTCGCTGTTCAAGAATTCTTGTTTAGGCAATTCATACCATCCATACATAGTGTTTTGATCTAAGATTTCAATTCTTCCATGTTTCAGCAGTAGCATATTCTTCCATGGAGCTAAGGTCCATGGAAGAAAGAGGTGTTTCCGCGACTCTACCGCCCAGTCAATTCCGTTCCACTTAATCCCTATTTCATGACCACATATCTTTCCGGCTAAGTAATGGGAAACCCTTCTCCTGTTACATGAATCCAATTTTCATTTCATCCGGGAAAAGCCATCTTTTTCTCAACAATGTCTTTGCCATTTGATCCAATAGCCTTCCGTTAGATAGGAACAGATTTGATAAATACTGATAACTCTCAGATGGAGTATTAGAACGGGAAAATCCAAATGAACTATTGGCTCTAAGCCATCTCTGGCGATGAATCAAGAATTCGAAGTGCTTTTCTTTCCTATTCTTGATAAACCAGCTTTGAGATAGAGATGTAATAGGATCTTGGGAAATAAAAACAATAAGCCCCTTTAACATCTCTTCATCTTCATCTGCAAAGAATTCTCGATGTAAAAACACAGAGACAGAGGGCTCATCTTGGAATAGGAAAAAGAGTGGATCCGGGGGGTCCCAAATGAATCGGCTTATTCGAAAAAAGCCTTGTTCTTTGGAAGATCTAGCTCGTGCCTGGTACTGCATGGTTCCACTCTGCAAGAACTCCGAATCCTTCTCTTGAAGCTCATCCTTCTCTTGAAGCTCATCCTTCTCTTGAAGCTCATCCTCCTCATCATCAATGAGCCCCCGCCCGGCCCAATAGGGAAATCCCAAATCATCGGGCCTTTCGATACAATCAAATAGAAAGCCCCAAGGGCGCCATATTCTAGGAGCCCAATCTATGTGATCGAAGAAATCCTCCTCTATTTCCCCTTCTTCAACCTCCGATTCGTATTTTTGATAGAGAAATCTCTGATCAACGATAGAACGAGATCCATTTTGTATCATATATAAGGGATTCCTTGGTTCGGGCCGAAGAAGGAATGTCACTCGATCATTATCAAACTGACTGTAATCTCTTTCTGTCCGCGAGTATACCATCAGAGCGCCTTCTATTTCTACTAGGCCATGAACTAGATCAGAATCATTCTCAACGAACCGATAAGAAGCGATCCTATTTTTTTCATCGGGTCCGGGTAGAGACCAAAGGTCTTGAGCGACCGATCCGGCAGAACAACTCAAAAGATAAAGAAGTATCGTTAATTTCTTCATGCTCGTTCCAAGTTCGAAGTACCATTTGTACAAATAAGGATCCCCTTCGTCACACAATTGCTTCTTTATATAGATAGATATAGGATCTATGAGGCAATTACCTAGAAGTACTTTTTGTGCAACAGCCCTTCCTATCTGATAGAAAAGGATCCCGTGATCCTGAACCGGTATTACATGGGCTCGCAAATCCCAAGTTTGTCTATGAAGAGCTAATCTAATTGTATTAGTGTCTAGAATTGATTTCTTCTGTGTAATACTAATTGATAGGGCCTCATTGGCAAGTGCTGCAAGATCTCGTGCATTGGGACCCATGGCTGTGGACCCGAATCGATTAGTATGGAACATTTTCTTTTCCAAGTGAAATCCCTTAGTATATGAAAGAGTGAAAAAGCGCTTTCGTTGTTGTGGAATAAGAAGCCTTCGTATCTTAATACATGTATTGAATCTATCCGGGGCTATTAGAGCGGGATCTACTTTTTGGGGAATATGAGTCGAAGCAATAACAAGAATATTTCTAGTAGAACATCTTTCACAATCCCTGGAGAGATAGTTCGCTAATAGACCGAGGGATAAGTCCTTCGACTCATTCATATCCAGATCATGAATGTCTGGAATCCATATTATGCAAGGAGACATTGCTTTTGCTAATTCGAATTGAAGGGTGATATAAAATCGGTCTATTTCCGGCAGCATATCCAAAGTTACCTCATCCTTCGCCTCGTTACTTAGAACCTTTAGCCACGACAGCTTCCAATCAAGGTCACCGTCACTAGCATCAATATCGCCACTAGCATCAATATAGTCACTAGCATCAATATAGTCATTAACACCAGTGTCATCATCATCACTGTCCTCATCAATACGAAAATCCTCAGGATTGCTCTCCACGAACTTCTTCAGAAATACTGTAATGAAAGGAAGATAGGAGTTT